TTTTGGGGTTAACAAATAAGCTACATTAACAAGTGGTGGGAGAGAGAAATGTTTTTGACTGGAGTAGTGGAAGTTATAAATAACATCTATAGATAGCTTCTTTTGGATAGGAATTTCTAATGAATTATTTTAATGAATCAGTGAGTGAGATTAGCATGCGTGGTGCCAGTGTAAGTAACTTCTCATATACGTTACACGTGCCTAGTTCTGTTTTTGGGGTTTGGCAGGACAATATAGGTATTTGTATACTTTTGAAGTTACGGGGGGTAAGGGGGGTTTGATTAAGCTAGTTTCNCATCTGTTGATGTGTGTGTGTGTGTGTGTGTGTGTGTGTGTGTGTGTGTGTGTGTGTGTGTGTGTGTGTGTGTGTGTGTGTGTGTGTGTGTGTGTGTGTGCGTACGTGGGTGTACGTGTATACGTACGTGGGTGTACGTGTATACGTACGTGGGTGTACGTGTATATGTGTGTGTGTGTGTGTGTGTGTGTGTGTGTGTGTGTGTGTGTGTGTGTGTGTGTGTGTGTGTGTGTGTGTGTGTGTGTACATATGTGCACGGGGGTGGATCTATGTGTATATGTCCTGTGACCATTGACTGAATAGCACCTTGAAGTCTGCGCGGCGAGGATAAATGATGAAGGATAAGTCCAGCTACAAGTTATTTGACTGCTACGAGGCCATNCCTGGCCATAGCTGAGTGATACCAATTTCTCCCCCCCCAAAAGTTAAAAATACCAAATGCATGACACCACAGTTATGTGTGATCATGGGCTGATTAGTCATTAGTCCATCGAGATGTCCCATTTGAGAGGTTAGTAGGATTGGATTGAGGATTATCATGGCCCTGAAGTAAGAACCAGATGCCAGGTATAGTTTCACGGTAGAAACCCCCACATGTGATGGGCCCGGAGCGAGAAGAGGTACACGTTGCGCAAGGATTGATGGTTTCTCGAGGCATGGTGATTAAGCTCGTGATCTAGGTGAGGTGGATACATGTAAAGCCAACCATAATATGTACATGCTTATATGCATGGGGCAAACCATTAATGCACGATATACATAGGGGGTGGTGCGTGGAATACATACTGGGCAGGCACAGTAGATGTTGTTGAATATATGAATTAAAATATGGGGTGAGAGAATCAGGGAATAGTTTAGTTAGAATGTCAGCTTTGGGTGCTGATGGCGGGGNGTTTTGCCTCTTCCTTGAGTCTTGGGGAGATGGGGTTCTCCATTTTTGGTTTACAAGACCAAGGTAATTGATATACTACAAAGACTCTTCATTTTAATAGGTTGTTCTCGATAATGCTCGCGATTGGTATGAGAACTAAGAGGAGTGTGAAGTAAAGAATTGAGGCTAATTGGCCAATGGCGATGAATGGGTGTTCTACTGGTTGGCCGCCGATTCAGGTTAGGGTAAGGAGGTCAGCTACTAGTAGCCAGAATAGGCATTGGCTTAGTGGTCGGAATATTATGCTCCGTTGTTTTGAGGTGTGTAGTAGTGGAATGATGGCCAGGATTAGGATGGATAGGATTAGGGCCAGTACTCCTCCCAGTTTGTTGGGGATAGATCGTAGGATTGCGTATGCAAATAGAAAGTATCACTCAGGTTTAATATGGGGTGGTGTGTTGAGTGGGTTAGCAGGGGTGTAGTTGTCTGGGTCTCCTAGCAGGTCTGGGGAGAATAGTACTAGTATTGTTAGTACTAGGACCAGGAATAGGGCGCCTAGGATGTCTTTGATGGTGTAGTAGGGGTGGAATGGGATTTTGTCAGAGTCGGATGGAATTCCGGAAGGGTTGTTGGATCCTGTTTCGTGAAGGAATAGCAGGTGGATTGCTGCTAGTGCTGAGATGATGAACGGCAGGATAAAGTGGAAGGCGAAGAATCGTGTCAGGGTGGCCTTGTCTACTGAGAATCCTCCTCAGATTCATTCTACAAGATTAGCTCCAATGTATGGGATGGCTGATAGTAAGTTGGTGATTACGGTTGCGCCTCAAAAGGATATTTGTCCTCATGGTAATACGTAACCTATGAATGCTGTTGCTATGGTTGTGAATAGTAGGATGATACCAGTATTTCATGTTTCAGGGAATATATAAGATCCGTAGTATAGGCCGCGTCCTACATGTAAGAACAGGCAGATAAAGAATATAGAGGCTCCGTTTGCGTGTATGTATCGGATAATTCAGCCGTAGTTGACGTCTCGGCAGATGTGTGCGACTGATGAGAAAGCTGTAGTTGTGTCTGATGTATAGTGTATGGCTAAGAATAAACCTGTAAGAATCTGGAGGATTAAGCAGGTTCCTAGTAGGGATCCAAAGTTTCATCATGTTGAAATATTTGACGGTGCAGGTAGATCGATGAGTGAATTGTTGATGATTTTAGCTAATGGGTGAGTTTTGCGAATGTTGGTCATTAATGTTCTTATAGTTGAAATACAACGGTGATTTTTCATGTCACTAGTCATGGTTAGATTCCATGTGGGAATAATGATGACATACATTGTATTCATTCTAAGTGTTATTTTTGTAGTTAGTTTTGTAGGGTTTTCTTCAAAACCTTCTCCTATCTACGGTGGGCTGGTTTTAATTGTTAGTGGGGCTGTTGGTTGTGGTATTGTGCTGAGTTTTGGGGGATCATTCTTGGGTCTAATGGTATTTTTGATTTATTTGGGGGGAATGTTGGTTGTTTTTGGGTATACCACGGCTATGGCTACTGAGCAGTACCCTGAAGTTTGGGTTTCTAATAAGGCTGTTTTAGGTGCTTTCATTGTTGGTTTGTTGTCTGAGTTGTTGACTGCTTGTTATATCCTAAAGGGTGATGATGTTGAGGTTGAGGTTGTGCTGAAGTTTAATGGGGCGGGTGATTGGGTTATTTATGATACAGGTGATTCAGGGTTCTTTAGTGAGGAGGCTATGGGAATTGCGGCCTTATATAGTTATGGGACTTGGTTAGTTATTGTTACTGGCTGATCTCTTCTTATTGGGGTGTTGGTAATTATGGAGGTTACTCGTGGAAATTAAGTACGAGTAGGCTGAGGGCCAGGGTTAGTATAAATGATAAGAAGTATAGTTTGATTAGGCCTTTTTGGCTAGTGATGGTGATTGAGGATATTACTTGGAAGTGGGAGACAGATTTTGGTAGGATTTTTTCCAGTCAAATTATGTCTAGTAGTGTTGATGCTGATTTCTGGCTTGTGAGTAGGTTTATTTTAGGTATTAGGCGGTGAATGGTGGTGGGAAAGTAGCCCAGTATGTTTGAGAATTTGAATAGGTTCGAGGGGTATTTAAATTTTAGGCTCCGCGTTGTGAGGTTAAGTTCTAGTGCCAGGATGAAACCTAAGACAGTTACGGTTAAGGCTATGGTTTTAAGGTAATGAGGCATAGTTACCTGTGGGGTGGTGGTGGGTGTAATGTTGTAGGAGATTAAGAATCCTGCGAAAATGCTCCCGAATAAAAGACGTTTAATGGAATTGACTAGGAGTGGATTGCTCTCGTTGATTGTAATGATAGGGTTGAAGCGGGGTTGTCCTAAGAGTGCGAAGAACAAGATTCGGGTGCTGTAGGCAGCTGTTATGGAGGTGGCGATGAGAGTTATTAGAAGGGCTCAGGCGTTGGTATACGACGTGTTGGCGGTCTCGATGATTAGGTCTTTGGAATAAAATCCCGTTAGAAAGGGTATTCCCGTGAGTGCTAGGCTTCCAACAATTAGGGAGGTGGTGGTAAATGGTAGTGCTTTGAATAGTCCTCCTATCTTTCGAATATCCTGTTCGTCATTTAGGCTGTGAATGATTGATCCGGAGCATATGAATAGCATGGCTTTGAAGAATGCATGCGTGCAGATATGAAGGAATGCCAGGTAGGGCTGGTTAATGCCGATGGTTACAATTATTAGTCCGAGTTGGCTTGAAGTGGAGAAAGCAATAATTTTTTTGATGTCGTTTTGTGTTAGGGCGCAGATTGCTGTAAATAAAGTTGTGATTGCCCCTAAACATAGTGTGATGGTTTGTATGGTTTTGTCATGTTCTATCAGGGGGTGGAATCGGATTAGGAGGAATACTCCTGCGACAACCATAGTGCTTGAATGCAGTAGGGCTGATACAGGGGTTGGGCCTTCTATGGCTGAGGGTAGTCATGGGTGGAGGCCGAATTGTGCGGACTTTCCGGTGGCTGCTAGTAGTAGGCCTATAAGGGGGATGCTTAGATTTTTGTGGTTAGTTATGAAGATTTGTTGGAAATCTCAGGTGTTTAGGTTGGTTAGGAATCAGGCTATGGCTAGGATGAACCCTACGTCTCCAATGCGGTTGTAGAGGATGGCTTGTAGTGCGGCTGTATTGGCATCTGTCCGTCCGTATCATCAGCCGATAAGTAGGAATGATATAATGCCTACTCCTTCCCATCCGATAAATAGTTGAAACATGTTGTTGGCGGTAACTAGAATTATTATGGTGATGAGGAAGAGGAGTAGGTACTTGAAGAATCGGTTAATGTAGGGGTCTGAGTGTATGTATCACATTGAGAATTCTATAATGGACCATGTAACGAATAGTGCTACTGGCACGAAGATCATTGAAAAGTAGTCGAATTTAAAGCTGAATGAGAGTTTTATCGTTTGAATTGTAATTCAGTGTCAGTTTGAAATTATCGTGTCTTGCCCTGAATAGAGAAACATTATTATGGGGATTAGGCTAATTATAAAGGCGTATGAGGTAGTAGTTTTTACGTATTGGGGGTAGAGTTTATTGGTGTATGAAGTGGTACTGGTCATCATGATAGGGAGGGTTAATATGAGTAATGTCACGAGGATTGATGAAGTGAACAGGTTGATTACTTTTATTTGGAGTTGCACCAATTTTTTGGTTCCTAAGACCAACGGATAACTGCTATCCTTTAAAAGTTGAAAAAGCCATGTTTTTATACATGGGAGCATGAGTTAGCAGTTCTTGCATAATGCTTTTTCGGTAAATAAAAAGGTTTGAGCTTTTATTGTTAGATTCACAATCTAACGTTTTTGTTAAACTATATTTACAGTAGATAGGGCCTAGGATGATTTTGGGGTTAAGTGATAGGAGTAGGAGGGGTAGCAAGTGGAGAACTATTAGGGAATTTTCTCGTGTGAATGATGGCTTGATATTTTTGATGTGATGTGTAAATTTTCCGCGTTGTGTGGTAATTAGTATGTATAAGGAGTATAGAGCGGTGATGGTGATGTTGATTCCTATTAGGATAATGGTGATGTTGGATCATGAAAATGAGGATATTACTACGAATAGCTCTCCTACTAAGTTAATTGTGGGGGGTAGGGCTAGGTTAGTTAGGCTGGCGAGCAATCATCATGTGGCTATTAGTGGAAGGAGCATTTGTAGGCCTCGTGCGAGGATTATGGTGCGACTGTGAATGCGTTCATAGTTGGAGTTGGCCAAGCAGAATAATAGGGATGATGTTAGGCCGTGGGCGACTATTAGGGCTGTTGCTCCCGCATAGCTTCATGGTGATTGGATGAGCACTGCTATAATTACTAAGGCCATGTGGCTGACGGAGGAGTAGGCGATCAGGGATTTTAGGTCTGTTTGGCGTAGGCAGATTGAGCTTGTCATGATTATACCTCACAGAGATAATATTATAAACGGGTAGGCCATGTGATTTGTTAGTGGATTTAGTAGTATGGTGATTCGCATTATTCCGTATCCGCCTAGTTTAAGGAGTACGGCGGCAAGTACTATGGATCCGGCAATGGGGGCTTCTACATGAGCTTTTGGGAGTCATAGGTGAAGGCCGTATAGTGGTATTTTTACTATAAATGCCATTATACATGCTAGCCATAGTAGCATGTTAGATCAGGAGTTTGGTAGGGGCTGTGCTCAGTATTGGATTACTAACAGGTTTAGGGTGCCTAGATTGTTTTGGAGTCACAGTAGGGCAATTAGAAGAGGTAAGGAGCCCACTAGGGTGTAAAATAGGAAGTATAGGCCAGCATTTAGGCGTTCTGTTTGGTTGCCCCACCGGGTGATGATAATTAGTGTTGGCATAAGTGTGGCTTCAAATAGAATATAAAATATGATTAGTTCTGTAGCGGTAAATGTTATGATTAGGAGTAGCTGCAATGTTACTAGTATTGTAATATATAGTTTTTTTCGGGTGGGGGTTTCTTTTGATAGGTGGTGTTGGCTTGCTATGAGTATTAGAGGGAGGAGTCATGTTGTGAGTATTAACAGGGGAGTTGATAGGGAATCTACAAAAAATAGTGGTGAGAGGTTTAGGTTGTTGTCTGGGAGTTGGTTGAGGAATATTAGGCTGATTAGGCTGATTAGTATGCTGTAAGCTGTTGTATTAATTCAGATTATGTTATGCTTTGATAGTCATGTCAGGGGAATTAATATTATTGTTGGTATGATGATTTTTAGCATTGTAGTAGGTTCAGGTTTTGCACGTAGTCTGTTCCATATGTGTTAGAGACTATGACTAATAAAGATAGTCCTAGGGCCGCCTCGCAGGCCGCAAATACAAGTAGGACGATGGGTGCTATATTGGCTAGTGTGAAGTGGTTTGCTAGGATGGTAACTGTCATTATGATAAAGAGAGATAGTATCATGCCTTCTAGGCAGAGTAGAGAGGATATTAGGTGGGATCGGTAGATTAGTAGTCCTATAAAAGATAAAGTAAAGGCCAGGAAGATGTTGATGTATACCATGGACATTTGATAATTGTAATGTGGCTTACAATCTAATGAGTCGAAATCATTTGTTTTTGTTAAACTAATTATCATTATTCATTTCATTCTAAGCCCTCTTCGGTTCATTCATAAGCTAGACTTACGGCTAAAAGGGAGATTAGTATTAGTGCTGTGGTGAGTGTGGTTTTTAGGTTAATTGATTGTGAAGCTCATGGTAGTGGTAGAAGTAATGCGATTTCTAGATCGAACAGTAAAAATGTGATGGCTACTAGGAAAAATTTTATGGAGAAGGGAAGGCGTGCTGATCCTAGTGGGTCAAAGCCACATTCATACGGGCTAGCTTTATCTGTGTAGATGTTTAGTTGTGGGAGTCAGAATGCGATTAAAATGAGCAGGGATGCTAGTGATACGTTGGTGAGCAGGGTTAGTATTATGTTTATTGTATCTCCCTCTGGATTTTTACCAGAACTGGTTGATTGGAAGTCGACTGTACTTGTTAATACTAGAGAGATAAGATCCTCATCAATAGATAGATACGTATAGGAACAGTCATACGACGTCTACAAAATGTCAGTATCAGGCAGCTGCTTCGAACCCAAAATGATGGCTTGATGTAAAATGGTAGTTTAGTTGGCGTAGGAAGCAGATAATAAGGAAGGTGGACCCAATGATGACATGGAGGCCATGAAATCCTGTAGCTATAAAGAATGTGGAGCCATAGATCCCGTCGGAGATTGTGAATGGTGCTTCGTAATATTCTGAGGCTTGTAAGAGGGTGAAGTATAGGCCTAGAGAGATGGTAATGAAGAGGGCTTGAAGTATGTGTTTGCGGTCCCCTTCTATTAGGCTATGGTGGGCCCAGGTAATAGAGACCCCGGAGGCTAAAAGGACTGAGGTGTTAAGTAGTGGTACTTCTAGGGGGTTTAGTGGTGAAATACCTGTGGGTGGTCAGCACCCTCCTAATTCGGGGGTTGGTGCTAGACTTGAGTGGTAGAAGGCTCAGAAGAAGCCTGCAAAGAAGAAGACTTCTGATGTGATGAAGAGGATTATCCCATATCGTAGGCCTTTTTGAACGGTAGGAGTGTGGTGGCCTTGGAATGTTCCTTCTCGGACGATATCTCGTCATCATTGGTATATGGTTAACGTGTTGGTTGCTATGCCCAGAGTTAAGAGAAGCATTGAATTGAAGTGAAATCATATTACTAGTCCTGACGTTATGAGGAGGGCAGAGAGAGCCCCTGTTAGTGGTCAGGGGCTCGGGTTAACTATATGGTATGAATGGGTCTGGTGGGTCATTAGGTATTATCATGTAGGTATAGGCTTACCAGTAGGGTGAAAACATAGGCTTGGATAAGGGCTACTGCAAATTCTAGGATGGTAAGAAGGATGAGGATTATAAAAGTTACTATTGCTGTGACGGTACTGATGTTTATTAGAGCTAGAGTAGCTCCTCCGATTAGGTGGATTAATAGGTGGCCTGCGGTAATGTTGGCTGTTAGTCGTACAGCTAGGGCTATGGGTTGGATAAATAGGCTGATAGTTTCAATGATAATAAGTATAGGGATTAGGGGGAGGGGTGTTCCTTGTGGTAGGAAGTGGGCTAAAGAGGCTTTTGTTTTGTACCGGAAACCAGTGATTACTGTGCCCGCTCATAAGGGGATAGCTATCCCCAGATTTAGGGATAGTTGAGTAGTGGGAGTAAATGAGTGAGGCAGAAGGCCTAATAGGTTAGTAGAACCAATGAACAGGATAAGAGATATTAGCATCAGTGCTCAAGTTTGTCCTTTTTGGTTGTGGATAGCTAATATTTGTTTCGATGTCAGTTGAACTAGTCATTGTTGAATGGAAATGAGTCGGTTGTTGATTAGTCGATTAGGTGAGGGAAACATGATACTTGGAAATATCACGATAACGATAACAATAGGAAGTCCTATTATTACAGGGGTAATGAAAGAGGAAAATAGATTTTCGTTCATTTTTTTTCTCAAGGTGTAATGGATTTTGGTGTGGCTACTAGTATTGGTTTGGGGTCTTCTGGGAAGTAATATTTTGATACTTTTAGTTGAAATATAAGGAATAGGGTGATAATTATTGATAGAATTGTAATGGATCAAGTTGAAGTGTCTAGTTGTGGCATGTCATTGAGGAGAGGTTTCGCTCTCAATCTTTAACTTAAAAGGTTAATGCTGCTTAGCTTCTCAATGAATTTATAGTATTGAGGCAGATCATTTTTCAAAATATGATAGGGGCACTAGTTCAAGAACAATGGGTATAAAGCTGTGATTGGAGCCGCAGATTTCTGAGCATTGGCCGTAATATAATCCCGGTCGCATAGCCATCAAAGTAGTTTGATTTAGGCGTCCTGGGATGGCGTCAGTTTTTAATCCTAAGGATGGCACAGCTCACGAGTGTAACACGTCTTCAGATGAAATTAGTATACGAATCGTTATCTCTATTGGGAGCACCACTCGGTTGTCTACTTCTAGTAGTCGTAGTTCTCCGGGTTTTAGCTCCTGAGTTGGGATTATATAGGAGTCGAAACTTAGGTCTTCGTAATCTGTATACTCATAGCTTCAGTATCATTGATGTCCTATGGTTTTTACGGTTAATGAGGGGTTGTTGATTTCGTCTATTATATAAAGGATTCGTAGTGAAGGCAGGGCGATTAGGATTAAAATGATAGCGGGCAAGATGGTTCAGATTGTTTCAACTGCCTGAGCGTCTATGGTACTAGTATGCGTGAGTTTAGTGGTTAGTATTAGTGAAATGATGTAGAGAACTAGAGAGCTAATTAAAAATACGATTATCAGTGTGTGATCATGGAAGTGTAGGAGTTCTTCTATGATAGGGGAGGTTGCGTCTTGGAGGCCTATTTGGAGAGGGTACGCCATAGAGATATAAAGGATTTTCACCTATAATTTGACTTTGACAAAGTCATGTAATTTTTACTAATACCTCTTTATCAAGAAAGACATAGTGGTTATGGCATTGGCTTGAAACCGATTTTAGGAGGTTCGATTCCTTCCTTTCTTATTTTGATAGCACATAGGTTGGTTCTTCGAAGGTGTGATATGGGGGAGGACATCCGTGTAATCACTCAATGTTTGTTGAAGTGAGCTCTACTGTTAGTACTTCTCGTTTGGATGCGAAGGCTTCCCAGATTATGAAAATTATTAGTATTACTGCTGTTAGTGAAATGAATGAGCCTATGGAAGATACTGTATTTCATGTTGTGTAGGCATCTGGGTAGTCGGAATAGCGTCGAGGTATACCCGATAGGCCTAGGAAGTGCTGAGGAAAGAATGTCATGTTTACTCCGACGAATATGATTGTGAAGTGGATTTTTGCTCAGACATCATTTAATGTGTAACCTGTGAATAGCGGGAATCAATGGACAAATCCACCTATAATCGCAAACACTGCCCCCATTGAAAGGACGTAATGGAAATGTGCTACCACGTAGTACGTGTCGTGAAGGACAATGTCCAGTGACGAATTTGATAATACGATACCCGTTAGACCGCCGACTGTAAATAGAAAAATGAATCCCAGGGCCCATAGTATAGCTGGCGATCATTTAATATTCCCTCCGTGCAGAGTAGCCAGTCAACTAAACACTTTAACCCCCGTAGGAATAGCAATAATTATAGTGGCTGATGTAAAGTATGCTCGTGTATCGACATCCATACCTACAGTAAATATATGGTGGGCTCATACAATAAAGCCTAGGAAACCGATAGATATTATTGCTCACACTATGCCCATGTAACCAAATGGTTCTTTTTTTCCTGAATAGTATGTTACAACGTGTGAAATAATTCCGAACCCAGGTAAGATCAGGATATACACTTCTGGATGTCCGAAGAACCAGAATAGATGTTGGTATAAGACGGGGTCTCCTCCTCCGGCCGGGTCAAAAAAAGTGGTGTTCAGGTTTCGGTCTGTGAGCAGCATGGTGATACCGGCTGCTAGGACTGGTAGAGACAGGAGTAGAAGTACGGCCGTAATTAGGACGGACCATACAAACAATGGGGTCTGGTATTGTGATATTGCGGGGGGTTTTATGTTGATAATGGTAGTAATAAAGTTGATGGCCCCCAGAATGGATGATACACCTGCTAAGTGCAGAGAGAAGATTGTCAGGTCTACTGATGCTCCTGCGTGTGCTAGGTTCCCCGCTAGAGGAGGGTACACAGTCCACCCTGTTCCTGCACCCGCTTCTACCATAGACGAGGTCAGAAGGAGAAGGAAGGATGGAGGCAGAAGTCAAAAGCTCATGTTATTTATTCGTGGGAATGCTATATCAGGCGCGCCAATTATTAAGGGCACTAGCCAGTTTCCAAACCCTCCGATTATAATTGGTATTACCATAAAGAAAATTATTACAAATGCGTGGGCGGTGACAATAACATTGTAAATCTGGTCATCTCCTAGCAGGGCGCCGGGTTGACCTAATTCTGCACGGATTAATAGGCTGAGGGCGGTACCTACCATTCCGGCTCATGCACCGAATAAAAGGTAAAGGGTGCCAATATCTTTATGGTTTGTGGAGAATAGTCATCGGTCTATGAACATGGGTAAAATGGCTGATAAGAGCATTAGACTGTAAATCTAAGAATAGGGGTTTAAGCCCTCTTTTTGCCAAGCCCTGTGGTGAAATATCACATTGAATTGCAAATTCAAAGAAGCAGCTTCAACCCTGCCGGGGCTTCTCCCGCCTTTTTTTTCTTCGCGGCGGGAGAAGTAGATTGAAGCCAGTTGACTAGGGTATTTAGCTGTTAACTAAAATTTCGTGGGATTATAGCCCACCAATCTAGGAAGGGCTTAGCTTAATTAAAGTGATTGATTTGCGTTCAATAGATGTGAGGTATATTCTTGCAGTCCTTAGAGTAGGTTCAGGAGTTAAGTGGGTGACACTTACTTAGGGCTTTGAAGGCCCTTGGTCTNTTTTAACCTAAACTTCTAGAATAGTATTGGTATTATTGGGGTTAGCGGGAGTAGTATGGTTGAGGTTACAATTAGGGGGGATAGAAGGATAGTATTTTTTGTACTTTCGAATTGTCATTTTATTTTTATGGTGTTTGTTGAGGGGAATATGGTTAGTGCTGTCGCGTATGTTAGTCGTATGTAGAAGTACAGGTTTAGTAGGGCCGTTATTGCTATAAATATTGCTGCGATGATTATATCGTTTTTTGTAAGTTCGTGGATGATTATTCATTTGGGAATGAATCCTGAAAGGGGAGGTAGGCCTCCCAGAGATAGTATAATTATCAGGACTAAGGAGGTTGTTAACGGGAGCTTATTTCATATGTGGGATAATGATAGTGTAGTTGTGGATGAATTCAGGGTGAATAGTATGAATGCTCCTAGTGTTATTATAATGTAGATTGTAAGGTTTAGTAATATTAGAGTGGGGTTATATGTTGTTACAGCAATTATTCATCCTATGTGGGCGATTGATGAATAGGCTAGGATTTTTCGTAGTTGAGTTTGGTTGAGACCTCCTCAGCCCCCAGCTAGGACGGACATGGCCGCTATAATTATTAGTAGGTTTGGGTTAGTGGAGGGTGAAATTTGATATAGAATGGATAGGGGGGCGATTTTTTGTCAGGTGAGTAGGATTATTCCTGAAGATAGTGGAATTCCTTGGGTCACTTCGGGTACTCAGAAGTGGAAGGGTGAGAGTCCCAGTTTCATTGCTAGGGCTATTGTTATTGTGTTTGACGTGATCGGGTTGGGAGTGTTTAGTACTGTTCATTGACCTGTTAGTAGTAGATTAGTGGTGATTCCTAATATGAGGAGCATGGATGCGGTGGCTTGAGTAAGGAAGTATTTTGTTGATGCTTCCATGGCTCGTGGGTTAAATTTTTTTATTATAATGGGGATGATAGCTAGTATGTTTATTTCAAATCCAATTCAGACTATCAGTCAGTGGGAGCTTATTAGTACTACGATAGTCCCTGAGATAATGGTGGCTATAATGGTGGTGAGGACGAGGGGTTTGATTAGTACGGGAAGGGGATAAACCAACATTTTCGGGGTATGGGCCCGATAGCTTATTTAGCTGACCTTACTGTAGAATTTGGTGTAGGTTTGGTAGCACGAAGATTTTTGAGTTCTTAAGGTTAGGTTCGATTCCTATAATTCTAGAAATAAGAGGGTTTAAACCTCTATAATTTACTCTATCAAAGTAACTCTTTTGTCAGACATATTTCTTATGTTTGGGGAGGAATACTTGCTGTTATGATGGGCAAGGCTATGTGTCATATGCATAGTGCTAGTGTCAAAGGAAGAAAGTTTTTTCATAGTAAGTGCATGAGTTGGTCATAGCGGAATCGTGGGTAGGATGCTCGAATTCATAGGAATAGGGCTGTTAGCAGGAGTGTTTTTATGGTGAAGTTGAGGGTGTACAGTTCTGGCAGGTATGGGATGTGAAATGCGCCAAAAAATAGGATAGTTGTGAGAATGTTTATTATAATAATGTTGGCATACTCGGCTAGGAAAAATAGGGCGAATGGCCCGGCTGCGTATTCGACGTTGAACCCTGAGACAAGTTCTGATTCTCCTTCTGTCAAGTCGAATGGTGCGCGATTAGTTTCTGCCAGAGTTGAAATAAACCACATTATAGCCAGGGGTCATGTGGGGAGGATTAGTCATAGGTGCTCCTGTGTGGTAATTAATGTGGATAGGGTGAATGAGCCGTTTATTAGTAGTACTGAAAGGAGGATGATAGCTAATGTGACTTCATAGGAGATTGTTTGGGCTACGGCTCGTAGGGCCCCGATTAGGGCGTATTTTGAGTTTGAGGCTCATCCGGATCATAAGATGGAGTAGACGGCTAAGCTTGATATTGCCAGTATGAATAGGATTCCAAGGTTTATGTTAATGAGGGGGTAAGGCATGGGTAGTGGAATTCATATGGTTAGGGCTAGTGTTAAAGCTAGGATTGGGGCCATTACGAATATAGTAATGGATGATGTTAGGGGTCGTATGGGTTCTTTGGTGAATAGTTTTACGGCGTCTGCGATTGGTTGCAGGAGGCCATAGGGTCCTACGATATTTGGGCCCTTGCGGAGTTGCATGTATCCTAGGATTTTTCGTTCTACTAGTGTCAGGAAAGCCACGGCGAGCAAGATTGGTACAATTAGTGAAATGATGTTGATTATGAACATGCTGTTAGGAAGAGGATTTGAACCTCTGAGAATAAAAGTTTAAGTTTTACGCAATTACTGGGCTCTGCCACCCTAACAAACCCTATCTCTAGGGTCGTTGAGTAGTGGATTGGCTAGATTAAGATTATATCATCTATTAGTCCTAAGGCGTTCCAGTGGAATGGGCCTCACTTCTCTTGTCCTTTCGTACTGGGAGAGGTTATTTTAATAGATAGAAACCGACCTGGATTACTCCGGTCTGAACTCAGATCACGTAGGACTTTAATCGTTGAACAAACGAACCCTTAATAGCTGCTGCACCATTAGGATGTCCTGATCCAACATCGAGGTCGTAAACCCTATTGTTGATATGGACTCTCAAATAGGATTGCGCTGTTATCCCTAGGGTAACTTGTTCCGTTGATCAAGTTGTTGGATCAATGAATGATAAAATGCTTCGACTGGTTTGTCTGTGATTAAATCACTCGGAGGTTGTTTTGTACTCCGAGGTCGCCCCAACCTAAATTGCTTACCCATTAATAGGATTGTGTTGGAACTACCCAGCGATTTAGTAATTTATTATGGGTTAGTTAATTAAAGCTCCATAGGGTCTTCTCGTCTTATTGGTCTATTCCCGCCTCTTCACGGGAAGGTCAATTTCACTGATTGGAAGTAAGAGACAGTTAAACCCTCGTGTGGCCATTCATACAAGTCCTTATTTAGAGAACAAATGATTATGCTACCTTTGCACGGTCAGGATACCGCGGCCGTTGAACTAGCGTCACTGGGCAGGCAGTGCCTCCAATACTAGATATGCTGGAGGTGATGTTTTTGGTAAACAGGCGGGGTTTATGTTTGCCGAGTTCCTTTTACTTCTTTTAATCTTTCCTTGTTGCACGCCTGTGTTGGGTTAACAATTGGTTTGATATGTGCTTTATTAGTGGTTTATTTTTATCATGTTGTTAACTATCAGTGAGTATTCGTTGACTGTTATAAGCTTGTGCAAGGAGAAGTATTTCTTGTTACTCATACTAGCATTGTTGCTTCTATTGTTAAATAGATTAGCCCGGTAGTGTATTAGGAGTTATTTGGGATTTTTGGGATTAAGTGATTTATATTGTTGAGCTTGAACGCTTTCTTAATTGGTGGCTGCTCTTAAGCCTACTATGGTTTTCGCTTAATTTTACTCTCTAAGTAAGGTTGTATCCTTGTTCTAAAAAGCTGTACCTTTTTAGACTATAATTTAAATTTACATTGCAATTTTAGGATTNTTAGGTAAATTTAAAGTTGAACTAAGATTCTATTCCGGGCAACCAGCTATCGCCAGGCTCGTTAGGCTTTTCACCTCTACTTGTAAATCTTCTCACTATTTTGCGACATAGATGAGTTTACCCCTGTGGGTTGTTCATAAGTAGCTCGTCTGGTTTCGGGGGTTTTAGCTTAAGGTCTCTTTGCTAAGTTGTTCTAGCTAGTTCATTATGCAAAAGGTATAAGGGGTAATCTTTGCTGTCTATCACTTTAAATCTCTCTTTCATCGTTCCCTTGCGGTACTTTCTCTATAGCTCCAAATAAAATTTCTATCTCCTATACTGTAATGGTATAATTAAATGTTTTGATTGGCGTTGTCGTGATAATTAAATTGGTGATTGGTTGGGCTAGGTTTGGTTCAAAGTGGTCATCTACGTGTGAAATCTCCTGGGTGTAAGCCAGGTGCTTTGGTTAAGCTACACTTTGATTTACCCAAGCACACTTTCCAGTATGCTTACCTTGTTACGACTTATCTCCTCTTGCTTTGGTTTGTCTAATAAATTATGTAGTGTTTAGGCGTATTGCTCGAGGAGGGTGACGGGCGGTGTGTGCGTGCTTCATGGCCCCATTCAATTAAGCTCTCTATTCTTAATTTACTACTAAATCCACCTTTAGTTTTTAGTTTTCATAAAAACTTTCGTGAGTGTATTCTTGGTTAGAAAATGTAGCCCATTTCTTCCCACTTCATGGGTTACACCTTGACCTAACTTTTTTATGTACTATTATTGTGCTTACTTTTGTTCCTTTTTTGAGGGTTTGCTGAAGATGGCGGTATATAGACTGATTAAGCTAGAAGTGGTGAGGTATATCGGGGTTTATCGATTATAGAACAGGCTCCTCTAGAGGGATGTAAAGCACCGCCAAGTCCTTTGAGTTTTAGGCTGTTGCTAGTAGTTCTCTGGCAGGTAGTTTTGTTATGTAAGCTATCTATGTTTAGGGCTGAGCATAGTGGGGTATCTAATCCCAGTTTGGGCCTCAGCTATCGTGCTGTCGGAGATAGTAAAGTCACTTTCGTGGCATATTTTGTATTAACAGTAGCTTTTTACGGCCTTGTTAAATTTTAACTTTAGTATTATTGTAGCTCTTAACACGTTTTACGCCGTGGGCCTATTAATTTGGGTTAATCGTATGACCGCGGTGGCTGGCACGAAATTTACCAACTCTTGATGCTAACATGGCTTAGTCGAACTTTCGTTCATAGCTTAATTTTTATCACTGCTGTATCCCGTGGGGGTGTGGTTGAGCAAGGCGTTATGAGCTACTTATAAGTGTGCTTGATACCCGCTCCTTTTAATCACATGATGATTTAGAGGGCATTTTCACCGGGATGTGGAGACTTGCATGTGTAATCCTGTTAATAACTAATAGGAAGGCCAGGACCAAACCTTTATGTTTATGGAGTCTTGTGACTCTTCTGGGCATTTTCAGTGCCTTGCTTTATTTAATAAGCTACATTAAC